GAAATCTCTTTTTACCGGGAATTCCAAAAGTTTTTTTGTGCGAAAAAAAAATAAGTAATAAAACGTTGGAATAATCTGAATCGACTTGACTCAAAAAATTGACTCATTTCGAAAATCAAATTAATGAATTCCATTTCATATTGATTAACTCAATAGGTAATGGAATTCGCTCCGCTCTTAGAATATGTAGAATAAGAATTCTTCTGTTTACCTTACTCAATTCAATTCAAAAAAAGAAAAAATACTTTCTTTTTGTTGACAAAAGAATAAACAAAAGATACTCCATTTTCTCTTTAGTATATTTTCTCATTTCCACGGCGGGGAGTCTTATTTTCCGCATCTCCCTATTTGTTACAATAATACAACTTTTTCTTTTTTCTCTATATCCACTTTTTCTCTCTATCTATAGAAGAGCAAATAGAAAATCTTGAATCTTTAGTTACTAAAATCATTAAAACTAATTGATTAAAATTTTAAACCCTTTTGTGTAACTTTCTGACTTTTTGATTTTCTATGAATTCCTATATACACCCCCATATATCTCTCGCGATCAACCCAATCAAGAAAATCAAAAACACTTAGTGAATAGAGTCTGGATAAATAATGGATCAATTTTGAGTGATCCAAAATAGGTTTTTTTTTCTTTTGGATTCATTAAGAAAATGGATTTTTTTTGAGTTCTATCCTATTAATTGATAATAAAACTAAGGCCCTAAACTAAAATAATGAACCTTTAAATACCTATTTGAACTAATTTTTATTCATCCATTTGAATCTTTCCTAAAAAATATTGCAACCAATTGAATTCTTAAATCTAGACGATTGCTTATTCATAGGCTATTATGAGTTCAAGACAAGCCGCTATGGTGAAATTGGTAGACACGCTGCTCTTAGGAAGCAGTGCTAGAGCATCTCGGTTCGAGTCCGAGTGGCGGCATGCCATCTTCTAAAAAAACTAAATAGATCCTATAATGAATTCAATTCCTGATTTCTTGTAATTAAAGAACTCCTATTTTTTAAGATTTTTATGATATTTTCAACCTTAGAGCATATATTAACTCATATTTCTTTTTCGATCGTTTCAATTGTAATTACAATTCATTTGATAACCTTTTTAGTCGATGAAATCATAAAACTCTACGATTCATCAGAAAAGGGCATGATAATGACTTTTTTCTGTATAACAGGATTATTAGTTACTCGTTGGATTTATTCGGGACATTTTCCACTAAGTAATTTATATGAATCATTAATCTTCCTTTCATGGAGTTTCTCCCTTATTCATATAGTTCCGTATTTCAAAAAAAATCAAAATTTTTTAAGCGCAATAATCGGCCCAAGTGCTATTTTTACCCAAGGCTTTGCTACTTCAGGTCTTTTAACTCAAATACACGAATCTGAAATATTAGTACCCGCTCTTCAATCCGAGTGGTTAATAATGCACGTAAGTATGATGATATTGGGCTATGCAGCCCTTTTATGTGGATCATTATTATCAGTAGCACTTCTAGTCATTGCAGTTAGAAAAAACAGAAAGTTTTTTTTTACAAGTAATCATTTATTAAATTTAAATGGGTCATTTTTCTTTGGTGAAATCGAATACATGAATGAAAGAAGCAATGTTTTACAAAATACTTCTTTTTTTTCTCCGAAGAATTATTACAGGTCGCAATTTATTCAACAATTGGATTATTGGAGTTATCGGGTTATTAGTCTAGGATTTATCTTTTTAACCATAGGGATACTTTCTGGAGCAGTATGGGCTAACGAAGCATGGGGATCATATTGGAGTTGGGACCCAAAGGAAACTTGGGCATTTATTACTTGGATCGTATTCGCGATTTATTTACATATTCGAACCAATATAAAATGGAAGGGTATAAATTCCGCAATTGTGGCGTCTATTGGCTTTCTTATAATTTGGATATGCTATTTTGGGGTCAATCTATTAGGAATAGGACTACATAGTTATGGTTCATTTACATTAACATCTAATTGAATTCAAAAGGATTCAAAAAAGACTCTTACGAATAGAAAAGTGTACAGTGCATATGAGATAAAAAAACTTTATGTGAACTGATGAGAACCCTGTGAATCACTACAATATTTGATTCACAGGGTTCGCGCCGATTCAAATTCATTTTTTTACTTAACTTAAGAGAAGAAGAAAAAGCCTTCTTTTTTTCATTGTACAACGAACGATTAAAAAAAAATCATAGGATTTTTTCTTTTTTTTTTTATTCATCAAAACTATCTATAAAAAGAATTAGATAGAATAACTTCGACCTTGTCAACTGATAGTGAAAGAACAAAATCGGGGTACATACCAATACCTAGTATGGGTAAAAAGATAGAGATTGAAAGAAATAACTCTCGCGGTCCAGAATCAAAAAAATAAGAGTTTGGAGCATTAAATATCTTGTATCCATAGAACATCTGGCGTGACATAGATAATGAATAAATAGGAGTTAATATCATTCCAATTGCCATTACAAAAGTA